GTAGACCTCATACAATAACTATACTAGTTCTACCCTATCTTTTGGTTTATTTCTTCGTTGATAATTTTGAATGTACTAGTCGAACCGGTACCCGAAGCAATTTTTTCATCTTTTTGAACAGTTTCATTTTTCAATTAGTTAACCTTTTCGTTTTACCAAGTTCAGTCTTAGCCAGATTAGTCAACGTTTATATGTTTCGATCCAAGAACAAGATGTTATTTGTAACAAGTAGTTTTGTTGGTTGGTTAATTGGTCACATTTGTTTCGTTTTATTCACGAAAAGATTATTCGCCTGGATACGGAAATATTTTTTCAGTAGATCTAAGAAGGAACGTGTGTCAGCATTGAATAAGTACATTCATAAGTACCTTGGGGCAGAATTTGAGGTCCGTTTGGCATACTTTCAGTACCGTGTGTCAGAATTGAATAAGTACATTAAGTCCGAATTGAATAAGTACAAAAAGACGATTTTTCAGTACCTTGCTAGGTCCCTTGGGCCAGAATTTGAATTCCTTGCGAGAAACGTTCAGTGGCTTGTGTCAGAAATTCAGTACTTGCTGTTCATAGACTTGGTGAGAAAGACGGGTCGGTTCTTTCCTATTTTATTAGGTACTACCTGTCTCTACTATTTAGGCCGAACGCCTATACTCTTTTTGCCTAAGCCAGAGAACATGAAAACCCTCTATACAATGCCCCAGGTCGAGGTAGAAGAACAACTCCTAAAAGTTTATCCTAAGCCAAAAGAGGACAAGTCTCAACCAAAAAAAAGAAATGCGGTATTCAACATCAACCCAGATCGTAACAAGGTTTCTTGGGGAGTGGATCCGGATGAAGACCCAGATCAAGAATTCGACATAGACTTTGAATTACTTTTTGCGCTCCCTATTTTCGATGATAACCGATGCCATCGTTCAGTACGATACATAGCCAATCGTGAGTTTGAGGTGGCTGTAAAAAAGGAAGCCTCAGAATATTTTTTTGATACATGCCGAAGTGATGGAAAAAAAAGAATCTCTTTTACATATCCTCCTAGTTTTTCTTTTTTTAAGGAAATGATGAAAAGGACGATATCTTCGTCCACAGTAGAAAGACTCTCCTTTGATGAACTAGACAAAGATTGGCTTTCTAAGAACAAACAAAGAAAAAACAACTTAAATAAGGAGTTTAGAAAAAGAATTGAGGCTCTAGACAGGGGATTTCCTTTTCTAGATATACTCGAAAAAAGGACTAGAGTTTGTATTGATAAAACTGCAAGAACTTGTCTACCAAAAAGGTATGATCCTCTTTTGACTGGGCCCGCTCGTGGAAGAACCAAAAGAGTGATCGTCCCTTATGAAACTCCTGAAACTGCAAAACTTAGTGAAAGCGACGAGGAGCAATGTCGTGAATCTGCTGAAAAACTCACGCAAGCTCGGCAAAGAAAAAAGAAGGCAATGAAAGCTCGTCAAAAAAAAAAGAAGGCAATGAAAGCTCGTCAAAGAAAACAGAATGCAACTTCAAAATCTCGGCGAAGAAAACAGAATGCAACGTCAAAAGCTCGGCAAAGAAAACATAAGGCAACTTTAAAATCTCGGCGAAGAATCGAGGTTGGAACTTTAAAAGCTAAACTTCAGCAAATCCTTGCTCTAAATCATATTCATGATAACCTTCTTCCAGGTTACATTCCCGAGTCCGCAAAATATGAACAGAGCATGTTCGCGATACTAAAAAGAAAAACACTAAAACTAAGAGCGGAAGGAAGATTATATTATAATCCTTTGGAAAAAATATTTTCTAATCCTTTGAAAAAAAGGGGGGGAAGGGTTGATGGGAAACAGCGAAAGGCAGCTCAAAGACAGAGATATAAGACTGGACGAACGGTGGGATACGGAGACATGTCTAAACAAGTTCCTCGACGGTTAGACATATTAATCAGCGAGATAAGATCCGAACTGCGGGAACACTTTATCAAAAGACGGGGAAATGATTTTGATATTCTATCACCAACCGTAAAATTTAAAATTGTGTATAATCCTAGCTTTACATTTGTCGATCGTTCTCTGTGGGAGGCTATGCAAGCTGCTGCTATTTATACTGCGGACGATGAGATAGATATTATAAGAACTTATAGAGACTATAATACTAGTAGCTTTAAGAACAGCCTTATTAGTGTTGAATTGGAGAGACAGGCCGGGTTTCTAATCGACTTCTCGGGGGGGCGCAAACGGAGGTGGCATGACGGTGTAATCAAAGGTTCTATGCGAAACCAAAGGCGTAAAAACGGAGTTATTGTAAGATGGATTGACAGGGATGCGCGGTCCCCTCTTTTTGTGGACTTCTTAACAAATAGACTGTCTATTTATTTCTGGTTCGTGAAGCCCCTTGTTTTGAAAATGAAAAAGTTGGTGCATAGGTTTGGAAGTAAAAAGGGGGGCCCTTTCACTCTTAAGGAACCGAAGAAAGAACAGACAAAAACAAAAAGGAAGAGAAAAAGGAAGATAGACGAAAAAAGAGGGAAAGAAAGATTTGAGGAATCGAAAGAAAGGGAAATCCGCAACAAAATCTTAAAGTCCACGAAGGACATGCTCGACCAAGACGCCGAATACGAACTAGAGAAGTCACGGTTTTACGGAATGGAAGCATGGAATGAGCTTTATTATGGGCTAGGCATAAGAGGAGTTGTATTAATTTATAACTCCCTTTTTAGAAAATATATTGCATTGCCTTTAGCGATAATCGCTAAAAATATTGGCCGTTTATTATTATTGCAGCAGCCCGAGTGGTTTGAGGATTTCGAAGACTGGTGGAACGAGCATCATATTATATGCTCCGAGCAGGGTGGTGCTATAGGCCCCGTAGTCTCCTGGGAGCTGAACTTTCCGGAGGAGTGGTGGAACGACGGTCTTCAGATCAAAGTTTTATGGGTTTTAGAGTTGAAACCTTGGCGCACAGCGGCTGATAGAGAAAAGGCAAACCTTGATATTGCTTATTTAAGGCCTTTTTGGGGACTAGCTAACGAGCCTTGGGGTGTGAGTCGACCCGACCCTTCCCTTTCCATTTTTTTTAAGCCCATTTTTGAAGAACTAGGCAAACTAATTCAAAGATTACATAAAAAAGAATTGAAAGAGGACGACTTTCGACTTTTAAGAAGAGTTTTCAACGAAAGAATAAAACCAAAATTGGTTCAAGTTATACAAGATTCAAAAAAACCAATAAAATGGCTTATCAAAAGGGTTCTAGTTCTAAAAAGAAAAATAGAAGAACTTTTTCAAAACATAAAAAAAAATAAAAGAGTGAAATTGATATTGAAACGGATAGGAGTATCTGAATCGAGTGAAACTAAAAAAGAAAAAGATTCTATAATCAGCAATGAGCTAATTGATGAATCATTTAGTCAAATTCGATCTACATCTTATACAAATTCAGAAGAAAAAAGAAAAATTTTGATTAATAGAACAAGCACAATCAAAAAGAAAATAGAAAGAATTACAAAAGAAAAAACAAAAGTAACTACAGGACTAAATAATAGTCCTAACAACAAAAATCAAAATAATAATGTAGAATCAGCAAAAAAGATTTGGAAAATTGTAAAAAGAAGAACTGTTCGATTAATAAGTAAATTTCATTATTTTCAAAAAATTTTCATTGAAAAAATATACAAAATATACCTAGAAATCCTTCTATCTATCATTAATATTTCTAGAATCTATTTAACAAAAAAAATTTTTGATAAAGACATTTACAATACTGAAACAAATAAAAAAAGAATTACCTTTAGTTCGACTAGAAAAAATAGAAATAAGAGGAAGTCAGATATTTTTCTTAAATTTTCTTCCTTGCCAGATTTATCTTCCCTGTCACAAGCATATGTATTTTACAAATTATCCCAAACCCAAGTTACTGATAAGTTAAGATCTGTTCTTCAATATCGCGGAACGTCATTTTTTCTTAAAACTGCAATCAAGGATTCTTTTGAAAGACAAGGAATATTTCATTCCGAATTAAAGCATAAGAAAGTTCGAAATTTTGGAACGAATCCATGGAAAAACTGGTTAAGAGGTCATTCTCAATACAATTTATCTAAGATTAACTGGTCTCTATTAATCGCAGAAAAATGGCGAAATGGAGTCAACCAAGGCCATAGGCCTCAAAATAACGATTTCAATAAAGGAGATTCATATGAAAAGGATTCTGAAGTATATTCATTAACAAATCAAAAAACTAAGTTTCAAAAAAACTATAGATATGATCTTTTAGCATATAAATATCTTTATTCTGAAACTAAGAAGGACTCCTATATTGATAAATTGCCATTACAGGTAAATAAGAACCAAGAGATCTACACCGCACAGAAAGACAAATTATTTGATATCCCGCAGGATATTTTTATCAATAATTATGTAGACAAGAATTATGTATACAACAATTTTCTAGACAAGAATTCTCTAGACAAGAATGATATGTCTATGAAAAAGAAAAACACTCGAAAGAGAAAATATTTTGATTTTGATTTGAAAATTCTCAAAGAATTTCCAGTCAATTTTGAGGCCGGGATAAAGATCGACCCTAACCCTAATACAAATACTAAGATTGGGAACGGGATAAAGATCGACCCTAACCCTAATACAAATACTAAGATTGGGAATAAGAATTCTCAAATAATTGAGAATAGAGGTCTTATTTATGATATTCTTCCTTCGGATCCACCAATCGAAGAGTATCTAAAAATCGAAGAAATCAATCCGCTCAATCACAAAAAAGACAAAAAAGGCTTTTTTAATTGGATGGGAATGAATGAAGAAATATTAAATGAACCCATAAATGAACCCAGAGCGAAGTCGAATCGGGAGGATTGGTTCTTCCCAGAATTTCTGGAACTTAAGAAGACATATCAAATGAACCCGTGGGTTAGACCAATCAACTTACTTCTTGTAAATTTTAAAGGTCTTATTATAGAAGAAGATCTTAGTACACAAGAAAAGCTTAGTAAAGGAAAAGAAAAGCTTAGTAAAGGAAAAGAA